AGGACCAGATTATGCAATGATGAGAATAAACAAGAATACTTGCCAAAAGCATATGATCCTCTTTTGAATGGCGCATATCGTGGAAAAATAAACAAATTCTATTCACATACAACCATGAATCATTTAATTACTTCGAAAGAAAATTCCACGAAAATAGTTTGGATAAATAAGCTTCATGGGCTATTTTCTATTTCTAATAATTACCAAGAATTTGAACATGAAAAAAATCCACTTAATGAAAAATCACCATGGAATTATATTATTAATTCGTTAACGTCAATTGATCAATTATCTTTTGAGTACATACCCAATTCTCATTTGAAAAAATCTTCTTTATTGGAAGAAGAAATAAAAATAAATTCAGAAAATAAAGCAAAATCTTTGAAATCCGTATTCGATATAATTACAACCAATGGAGAAGAAATCATTGAAGAAGGAGAAGAAATCCTTAAAGAAAAAATCATTCAAAAAATTCCTCAACGGTTATACAAACTAACTGAAGAGTTAGAAGCACTAGCACAGGATGAAGATGAAGAAGATGAACATGAGCAACTAATGAAACAAGATCAGGAAATTCGTACAAGAAAAGCCAGACGAGTGGTGATTTATACTGACTACAGCGTGAATCCCGAGACTAACGATGATGAAATAAACGAGTTGGCTTTGATACGTTACTCACAACAACCTGATTTTCGTCGAGGTCTAATCAAAGGATCCTTACGCGCTCAAAGACGTAAAACAGTTATTTGGAACACATTCCAAGCATATGTAAATTCTCCGCTTTTTTTTGATCGAGTAGAAAACATATTTTTTTTTTCTCTTTTAAACAAGATCGATCAAAATATTAAGTCTATTTTTAGGAATTTTGCGAAGAAAAAACCAAAAACGGAATTAAAAATTGACGATTTTGAGAAAGAAAAGATGAAGAAAACTCTGAAGGCTCTCGATGAAAACGAGAAGAAGAGAGAAGAAGAAAATGAACGAATGGCAATAGCAGAAATTTGGGATAGCGTTATATTTGCTCAAGCAATAAGAAGTTTGATACTCCTGATCCACGCTTTTCTTAGAAAAAACATTATATTGCCTTCATTGATAATAGCTAAAAATGTTGGACGTATGTTATTATTCCAATACCCCGAGTGGTATGAGGATTTTAAGGACTGGAAGAGTGAAATGCATGTTAAATGTACGTATAATGGTATTCCACTATCAGAAACAGAATTTCCTCAAGATTGGTTAACAGATGGTCTTCAGGTAAAAATTCTATTTCCTTTCCGTTTAAAACCTTGGCGAAGATCTAAACTACGATCTCATCATGGAGATCCAATGAAAAAAAAAGTAAAACAAGAAAATTCTAGTTTTTTAACAGTTTGGGGAACGGAAACAGAACTTCCTTTTGGTCCTGCCCGAACCCTACCTTCTTTTTTTGAACCCATATATAAAGAACTAAAAAAAAATATTCGAAAAGTGAAAAAGAATTATTTTCTACCTCTAAAAGTAAAAGTTTCAAAACCATGGGTTATCAAAATTTTTCCAGTTCTAAAACGAATAATGAATAAACTTGAAAAAGTAAACCCAATTTCTTTATTTGAATTCAAGAAGGTGAAAGTATATGAACCAAATGAAAATGCAAAAGATTCAAAAGATAATAATAAGATTATTCCTGAATCGACCATGCAAATTCAATCTATGAATTGGACAAATTTTTTATTCATAGAAAATGAAATGAAAGATCTTGCTGATAAGACAATCATAATCAGGAATCAAATAGAAGAAATCGCAAAAGAAAAGAAAAAAAAAGTTCCAGCCTATGATGATAAAAGACCAGAATTAAAGAAAGATATTTGGCGGATATTCAAAAGAATAAATACTCGATTAATATGCAAATCACATTATTTTATGAAATCTTTCATTGAAAAAATATACATGGATATCCTGCTATGTATGGTTAGCATTTCGAAGGTCAATGCACAACTTTCAACAAAAAAAATTATCAATGAATCCATTTACAACGATGAAAGAAATCAAGAAGGAATTGATGAAACAGATCAACATACAATGAACTTGATTTCGACTATAGAAAAAGAAAAGGACTTTTCTAATCCTAGTAATAATTCAAATACTTATTACGATTTATCTTCCTTGTCCCAAGCATATGTATTTTACAAAATATCACAAACCCAATTACTTAACAACCATCACTTTAGATCTGTACTTCAATATCGCGGTACCCATCCTTTTATTAAGGACAAGATAAAGTATTATTCTATAACCCGAGGAATATTTAACTCCAAATCAAGGTATAAGTATAAGAAAATAAAGAAGCCTGGAATGAATGAATGGAAAAACTGGTTAAAGGGTAATTATGCATACAATTTATCTCAGAGCAAATGGTCTCGATTAGTATTAGTAGCGAAAAAATGGCGAAAAAAAATCAATCAAAATTGTACGATTCACAATAAAGAATCAATGAAATTTTCTTCATATAAAAAAGAAAAAGACCGATCAATTCATTACAAAAAAGAAAATTTCTATACAGTGTATTTATGGCCGAATCAAAAAGAAAAATTAAAAAAGCAATATGTATATGATCTTTTATCACATAAATATATATATTATGGGGATAGTAAAGATTCCTCTATTTATAAACCAAAATTACAGCTAAAAAGGAACCAAAAAATTCCATATAATTTCGACATACAGAAACCCGAATTTTTTTATGGAATTATCAATTCCATAGAAAAAAATTATGTTTTTAATAAGCATAAAAATCTGAATAGGAAATATTTTGATTGTAGAATTCTACATTTTTACCCGAAAAACACTATTGATGTAAACGATATCGATATTATCCACTTTACAAATGTACATATTGGTACTAAACTTGAAAAAAAAGCTAAGACTAAAAAAATAAATATTAATATAAAAAAATTGAAAAAAAAAGATCTTTTTTTTCTTTCAAAACATCAAGAAAAAGAAACAAATCTATACAAAAAAAACAACTCCAATCAAAAAAACTTTTTTGATTGGATGGGAATGAATCGAAAAAGGGAAAGAGTTTTTTGTAAAAAAAAAAAATCAAATCTGAAATTTTGGTTCTTTCCGGAATTCAGATTTCCTTTTGATACATATAAGGCATATAAGATTAAACCGTGGATCATCCCAATCAAATTACTTCTTTCCAATCAGAATTTAGATGAAAAAAAAAAAATTAGTCAAAATAAAAGTGTCAAAGATTCTATTTTAATAAAATTAAAAAACCAAGAAAAAAACGAAGAAAAGACAAATCTTGTGTCAGATCCAAACAAACAAAACAAAAAAAAGCCTCTTCAAAAGGATTATGTGAGATCTGAAAGTAAAAAGAAAAAACAATGCAAGAAAAGCAAGAAATCAGAACTAGATTTATTCCTAAATAAATATTTAATTGTTCAATTAAGATGGAACAACTTCGTTAATCATAAAATGACAAGAAATATCAAGGCATATTGTTTCTTACTTAGATTGATGGATCCAAGTTCTATAGCTCTAGCCTTAATTCGAAGAAAAGAGATGGATCTAGATGCAATCCTTAATAAGGACAATCTAACTCTTACAGACTTTTTAAAAAAAGGAATATTGATTATCAAATCAACTCGTCTAGCTTTTATAACGGGTGGAAAATTAATTATGTATCAAACCATAAATATTTCATTGATCGATGGCGAAAAGAGTAATCACCAAATAAATATAAAATACAAAAAAAAAAAATATGTCAATAAGAAGAATTTTAATAAATCTACTGAACAACATAGAAATATGCTTGTGAATGGGAATCCAGATTATTATGATCTCCTTGTTCCTGAAAATATTCTATCTCCTAGACGTCGTAGAGAATTGAGAATTCTAATTTGTTTCAACTCTCCTAATTGGGATGTTGTGAATAGAAATAAAATATTTTACAATGAAAACAATATAAGAAACTCCACACAATTTCTGAATGAAGACAAAGGTCTTAATCTTAATATAGATTCAAATATAAAATATAAATTGTTTCTTTGGCCCAATTACCGATTAGAAGATTTAGCTTGTATGAATCGCTATTGGTTTGATACCAATAATGGTAGTAATTTCAGTATGTCAAGGATACACATGTATACACGATTTAGAATTATCTAATTATCTAATAGTATATTTGATATACTTTATGTTACATGTCAATATTCACATGCCATTTTCCGTAGATGAAAAGTGAAGGATATATGTTATACTTTGCTACTTTGGTACATAAACATAACATAATATGTATTTACTTGTGTATCAATTCAATCTAGAAAGAAATTCACAGAATCTTTTTAGGTGCAAAAAAAGATTATCTTTGGTAAATGTGTAAATGTATTATCCTTTTCTATCCAAATCCAATTTTCAATTGGATTTGGATAGAATCAAATAAAAAAACTATTTGGAAATGAATAAATTTTTATTTTTGTATGTACTAGATTAAAAAAAAAAATGGAAATAACATTATAATAATAAAAATAATATATATTATTCTCTTTTTCCTAATCGGAAAAATCCGTGGAAAAGAAAGAAAAAAAAGTTTTTTATGGTAAAAAATTCATTCATTTCACTTATTTCACAAAAAGAAAAAGAAGAAAACAGAGGTTCTGTTGAATTTCAAGTATTAAGTTTCACAAATAAGATACGAAGACTTACTTCACATTTGGAATTGCACAAAAAAGATTTTTTATCAAAAAGAGGTCTACAAAAAATTCTGAGAAAACGTCGACGTATGCTGGCCTATTTGTCAAAGAAAAATGGAGTGCGTTATAAGAAATTAATTGATGAATTGAATATTCGAGAACCAAAAAATTGTTAATTTCATTGTTTGGATTTTTGAATTAGTAATTATTAGATTTTACATTTGGACGAATCTACTTTTTGAGGAATTCGTGAAATAATGAATTAAGGAAGAAAAGGTATGACTGTACCGGCTAAAAAAAAAGATTTCATGATCGTTAATATGGGTCCTCACCACCCATCAATGCATGGTGTTCTTCGACTAATTGTTACTCTCGATGGTGAAGATGTTATTGACTGTGAACCTATATTGGGTTATTTACACAGGGGTATGGAAAAAATAGCGGAAAACCGAACAATCATACAATATTTGCCTTATGTAACACGTTGGGATTATTTAGCTACTATGTTCACAGAGGCAATAACGGTAAATGCACCAGAACAACTGGAAAATGTTCAAGTACCTAAAAGGGCTAGCTATATCAGAGTAATTATGCTGGAGCTGAGTCGTATAGCTTCTCATTTGTTATGGCTTGGACCTTTTATGGCGGATATCGGTGCACAGACTCCCTTTTTTTATATTTTTAGAGAGAGGGAATTGATATATGATTTATTCGAAGCTGCCACAGGTATGCGAATGATGCATAATTATTTCCGCATAGGAGGCGTAGCAGCCGATCTACCTTATGGCTGGATAGATAAATGTTTAGATTTTTGTGATTATTTTTTAACAAGGATTCTTGAATATCAAAAACTTATTACGCAAAATCCTATTTTTTTGGAGCGAGTCGAAGGAGTGGGCATTATTGGTGGGGAGGAAGCGATAAACTGGAGTTTATCGGGACCAATGTTACGAGCTTCTGGAATACAATGGGATCTTCGTAAAATTGATAATTATGAATGTTACAATGAATTCGATTGGGAAGTCCAATGGCAAAAAGAAGGAGATTCATTAGCTCGTTATTTAGTACGAATGGGTGAAATGAGGGAATCCATAAAAATAATTCAACAGGCCCTAGAAGGAATTCCTGGCGGACCCTATGAAAATTTAGAAGTCCGGCGCTTTGGTAGAGCAAAAAATTCCGAATGGAATGATTTTGAATATAGATTTATTAGTAAAAAACCTTCACCCAATTTTGAATTGTCGAAACAAGAACTTTACGTAAGAGTGGAAGCCCCAAAGGGGGAATTAGGAATTTATTTGATAGGAGACAATAGTATTTTCCCTTGGAGATGGAAAATTCGTCCACCCGGTTTCATAAATTTGCAAATTCTTCCTCAACTAGTTAAAAGAATGAAATTGGCTGATATCATGACGATACTAGGTAGTATAGATATCATTATGGGAGAAGTTGATCGTTGAAATGATAATTGATACGACAGAAGTACAAACTATCAATTCTTTTTCTACATCGGAATCCTTAAAAGAGGTTCATGGGCTCATATGGACTTTTGTACCCATTTTAATCCTTATATTGGGAATTACAATAGGGGTACTAGTAATTGTGTGGTTGGAAAGAGAAATATCTGCAGCGCTACAACAACGTATTGGGCCTCAATATGCTGGCCCGTTGGGAATTCTTCAAGCTTTGGCAGATGGAACTAAACTACTTTTAAAAGAAGATCTTCTCCCGTCTAGAGGAGATCTTCGTTTGTTTAGTATTGGACCGTCTATAGTAGTCATATCGATTCTAGTAAGTTATTTAGTAATCCCTTTTGGGTATCGCCTTGTTTTAGCCGATCTAAGTATAGGTGTTTTTTTATGGATCGCCATTTCAAGTATTGCTCCTATTGGGCTTCTTATGTCAGGGTATGGATCGAATAATAAATATTCTTTTTCAGGTGGTCTGCGAGCTGCTGCTCAATCCATTAGTTATGAAATACCATTAACTCTATGTGTATTATCAATATCTCTACGTGTGATTCGTTGAATATAAAATTTATACTTCTTTCCTTTACTTCTAGGAAAAAAGTTGAATGAATTGAATGGATATTTTTTTTTATTCATGATTCAGGTCAATGAGTTAAACCAAATAGTTATATGAGTGAAACAAAACAACTTAGAAATTTGCAGTAAGAAGATAAAATCTCACTTCATATGTACAAGAATAAAATTGAAGTAAACATAAGCCGTGTAAAATGGTTATCCCAAGATTGAGATTCGTCATCATATCTTGAAGCGGGTATAAAAGATCGACTGTATGGAGTTTTCATTACTGTCTTGTATTTATTAACATGCCGTAGATCAATCAAAAATCAGTGGACAATTAGGAACACAAAAGTACACAAAAGATTAGTAATGGAGATAATATAAGGTAAGGTATCAAAAAAAAAATAAAGATATTTCTGCATAAAATGAATCATAATAGAGACTTTAAATTGGTAGAAATGATCAAGCAGTACTTTCCTATGATTCCGATCTAGAGTAATACTCCTATTCACTGATAAAAAAAAAATAACTATTCAGAACGAATTAATCCTTTATTTATTTTTTCAAAGTACCCGCCTCTGAGATAGAAGAACAGGAATAAAATAAAAGAAATGGAATATAATATTCGAATGAATAAAAAAAAAATCTTTATTTATTCTTTTTCCTATGCATATACATCCAAATAGATGAAATTCTTATCATTATTTAATTTATGAAAAATTCCTCTAATTATTTTATTAATTTTTTTTTATTCATATAACGAATATTTGATTAAATAGTTTAAATTATTACCGAACAAAACAAAGAAAAATATGCTTTGATTATAAGGGATGAGATGAATTCCGAAGCCTTTTTTTTTTTCTTATTTTTGCGAACGGAATTTCATTGGTTTAATTTGGGACTCTCCGACAGATCTTTTTTTCTACCCTAAAACAAAAGGAAGTGATAAGACCGAACCAGTCCTTACATTTATTTGTGGCCATAGAGGAGCCGTATGAGGCTGAGGTCTCATGTACGGTTTTGAAATAGCGATGGGAACAATGCTGTTTTTATCGACTATAATTATCTAATAGTTCAAGTACAGTTGATATAGTTGAAACACAGTCCAAATATGGTTTTGGGGGGTGGAATCTGTGGCGTCAGCCCATAGGATTTATGGTTTTCATAATTTCTTCTCTAGCTGAATGTGAGAGATTGCCCTTTGATTTACCAGAAGCGGAAGAAGAATTAGTAGCAGGTTATCAAACGGAATATTCAGGTATCAGATTTGGTTTATTTTATCTTGCTTCGTACCTAAATCTATTAGTTTCTTCATTATTTGTAACGATTCTTTACTTAGGTGGGTGGAAGTTATCTATTCCATATATATCTGTTCCTGAACTTTTCGGAATAAAAAAAATAGCTGGAGTCTTTGGAATGACAATTGGTATCCTTGTTACATTAGCTAAAGCTTATTTGTTTATATTCATTTCTATCACAACAAGATGGACTTTACCCAGGATGAGAATGGACCAGCTATTAAATCTTGGATGGAAATTTCTTTTACCTATTTCTTTGGGTAATCTATTATTGACAACTTCTTCTCAACTTGTTTCGCTATAAATTAAATAATAGAATACGATAAGAATATTCTAGATTCATAACCCCTTTCAAACAAGAGAAAGAAACATCAATTTATTCATGGATATCTACAATATGTTTCCAATGGTGACTGGGTTCATGAATTATGGTCAACAAACAATACGGGCTACAAGGTACATTGGTCAAAGTTTCATAATTACCTTATCTCACACAAATCGTTTACCTGTAACTATTCAATATCCTTATGAAAAATCAATTACGTCAGAACGTTTTCGCGGTCGAATTCACTTTGAATTTGATAAGTGTATTGCTTGCGAAGTATGTGTTCGTGTATGCCCAATAGATCTACCTGTTGTTGATTGGAGATTGGAAAGAGATATGAAAAAGAAACAATTACTTAATTATAGTATTGATTTTGGGGTCTGTATATTTTGTGGTAACTGTGTCGAGTATTGTCCAACAAACTGTTTATCAATGACTGAAGAATATGAACTTTCTACTTATGATCGTCACGAATTGAACTATAATCAAATTGCATTGGGTCGGTTACCAATATCAGTAATTGAAGATTATACAATTCAAATAGTTATGAATTCAACTCAAATAAAAATCGATAAAGATAAATCCCTTGATTCAAGAACGATTACCAATTACTAAAATTTTTTTGATATAAAGGATCAAAGCTTTTTTTGTCAATAACTACAAATATAATACTATTTATTTATTTTTGAGAATCATTCTTTTATTTAAACTAATTATAATAATAAATTTTATTTATCGCGAGAATTTCAAAATATACAATTCTAAAGTTTTTTCTTTTGGATAAATAAAGTAAGTGTAATTAGTCCAATAATTAGTTATCTATTATATATATAATAGATAACTAATTATCTATATTCTATATATTCTATATAGTTATATCCATATTAAGATTTAATTCAATTAGGAAGGTATCATAAATTGGATAAACCTTTTTCCTTGACTATTTAGTAAAGTCATGATTTGACTTATTTTTTTTTGTGGACATTTTATACATAATGGATTTACCAGGACCAACACATGATATTCTTGTAGCATTTCTGGGGTCAGTTCTTCTATTAGGGGGTATGGGAGTTGTATTACTTACCAATCCTATTTATTCTGCTTTTTCGTTGGGGTTGGTTCTTGTTTGTATATCTTTATTCTATATTTCATCAAACTCCTTTTTTGTGGCTGCTGCACAGCTTCTTATTTATGTGGGAGCCATAAATGTTTTAATTATCTTTGCGGTAATGTTCATGAATGGTTCCGAATATTCTAATGATTCATATTTTTGTACCGTTGGAGATGGAGTCACTTCACTGGTTTGTATAAGTATTTTTTTTTCACTGATTACTATTATATCAGATACATCATGGTATGGAATTATTTGGACTACAAGATCAAACCAGATTATAGAACAGGACCTAATAAGTACTGTTCAACAAATTGGGATTCATTTATCGACAGATTTTTATCTTCCCTTTGAACTAATTTCAATAATTCTTTTAGTTTCCTTGATAGGTGTAATTACTATGGCTCGCCAATAATAAATATAGTTAGAATAAAAAAAATTAGAGTTATAAAAATTTTAAATATGAAATTAAATATATAATATAATAAAATCAAAAGGTTTAATAATTTTAGTTAAATTTGTTTACTTTCTTTTGTTTTGTAATTATAACTTCTAGTTAATTGAATCCCTTGAATTGTTGATATTAAAATGAATTGAGATTGATAAGGAGTTAGTCAATGATGTTCGAGCATGTACTTTTTTTGAGTGTCTATTTATTTGCTATTGGTCTCTATGGATTGATCACAAGTCGAAACATGGTTAGAGCACTTATGTGTCTTGAGCTTATACTAAATTCGGTTAATATTAATCTCGTAACATTTTCTGATATATTTGATAGTCGACAATTAAAAGGGAACATTTTCTCAATATTTATTATAGCCGTTGCAGCTGCAGAAGCTGCTATTGGACTTGCTATTGTTTCGTCGATTCATCGAAACAAAAAATCAACGCGTATCAACCAATTGAATTTGTTGAATAATTAATTAAAATTATCATGATCATATACTAAAAAATTAGTTATTATATTTCTATATTAATTAGATAAATAATCTATAGATATAGAAATAAAATATAAATAATAATATAAATAATATAATATATATAATATATATAAAATTAAATAAAAATAAAAAAATATAAGAAAAATATAAGATTAATATTATATATATATAACGTGTATATATAACAAACATGTAAAATATATAGTATATATAATAACTAAGAAACTATAATATATGATATATATATATTAAATTTGATTCAATATCAAATTGATTTAATTTGACTATTTTACTAGATTAGTAAAGTATAATTAATACTAAACTAATTTATAATAATATAAATTTAATTAAATCTAAATAATTTAATTTTATTTAGATTTAATTTTAGATATTTATATATTGATTTGAATATCAATTTATTTTGTTGGACCATTTTCATTCACACACCCGACTCGTATGATTATAATTTTTTAAACGAAAATTAAAGTCTCTTGGCTTTTTCTTATAAGCAGATTTAGAAAAATATTGATTCTTCCAATTTTAGTAAACCACTGCTTCGTCTGGTGTCTACAATATAACTACTACTTCTATACCAGATTGAAAATTTTTGATGTTCAAACCCGGGCTGTTATAGATTCAATGTCACATTCAGTAAAAATTTATGATACATGTATAGGGTGTACTCAATGTGTACGAGCTTGCCCTACGGATGTGTTGGAAATGATACCGTGGGACGGATGTAAAGCTAAGCAAATTGCTTCCGCACCAAGAACCGAGGATTGTGTAGGTTGTAAGAGATGTGAATCCGCTTGTCCAACGGATTTTTTGAGTGTCCGTGTCTATTTATGGCATGAAACAACTCGCAGCATGGGACTATCTTATTGATACGTTACAAAAAAATACACTTTAATTATTTGATTCCTCTTTACCGACAAAAGCCCGTATTCAGAATAGAATAATATATTTTATTAAGTACGGGCTTTTGTGGTCAAAAACGTATCTTGTCTTTATCACGAATAATTTTCCTTGGCTAACAATACTTGTTGTTTTGCCGATATTCGTCGGCTCTTGCATTTTTTTTCTTCCTTATAGAGGAAATAAGATGTTCAGGTGGTATGCTATAGGTATTTGCTTGTTAGAACTCCTTTTAATGACCCACGTTTTCTGTCATCATTTCCAATTGGACGATCCATTAATCCAATTGGAAGAAGATTTTAAATGGATAGAGATTTTTGATTTTCACTGGAGACTGGGAATCGATGGACTTTCCATAGGACCCATTTTACTGACAGGATTTATCACCAGTTTAGCTACTTTAGCAGCTTGGCCAGTTACTAAAAATTCACAATTGTTCTATTTTCTCATGCTAGCAATGTACAGCGGTCAAATAGGACCATTTTCTTCTCGAGACCTTTTACTTTTTTTCATGATGTGGGAGTTAGAATTAATTCCTGTTTATTTACTTTTATCCATGTGGGGAGGAAAGAACCGTCTCTACTCGGCGACAAAGTTTATTTTGTACACGGCGGGGGGCTCCATTTTTCTTTTAATAGGGGTTCTGGGTATGGGTTTATATGGTTCTAATGAACCTACATTAGATTTTGGAAAATTAGCTAATCAATCATATCCTGTGGCATTGGAAATAATATTATATTTTGGATTCCTTATTGCTTATGCCGTCAAATTGCCGATTATACCTCTACATACTTGGTTACCCGATACCCATGGAGAAGCACATTACAGTACATGTATGCTTCTAGCTGGAATCTTATTAAAAATGGGAGCATATGGACTTATTCGAATCAATATGGAATTATTATCCCATGCTCATTCCATATTTTCTCCCTGGTTGGTAATAATAGGAACTATTCAAATAATCTATGCAGCTTCGACCTCTCTCGGTCAACGGAATTTGAAAAAGAGAATAGCCTATTCTTCTGTATCTCACATGGGTTTTACAATTATAGGAATTGGTTCCATAACCGGAATCGGGCTCAATGGTGCTATTTTACAAATACTCTCTCATGGATTTATTGGTGCTGCACTTTTTTTCTTGACGGGAACGACTTGTGATAGAATGGGTCTTGTTTATCTCGACGAAATGGGGGGGGTATCGATCCCAATGCCAAAACTTTTTACCATGTTCAGTAGTTTTTCAATGGCTTCTCTTGCATTGCCGGGAATGAGTGGTTTTGTTGCAGAATCATTAGTTTTTTTTGGAATAATTATTAGTAAAAGATTTCTTTTAATGTCAAAAATACTAATTACTTTTGTAATGGCAATAGGAATGATATTAACTCCTATTTATTTATTATCTATGTTACGTCAGATGTTCTATGGATACAAGTTATTTCATGTTACAAATTCTCATTTTTTGGATTCTGGACCACGAGAACTATTTGTTTCAATCTGTATCTTTTTACCCATACTAGGGACTGGTATTTATCCCGATTTCATTCTCTCGTTATCAGTTGATAGGGTACAAGCTATACTATCTAATTATTTTTATCGATAGTCTTTTATTAAAAATACGGAAATCTAATTTTTTTTGTCTTTTTATTTTCCGCTTTTAAACGCCGAACAATGCAAAAGAATTAAATGAATTAAAAATCTCAATTTTAATCAGATACATTTCGAGTTTTTTAGAACCCTTTGAGCCAGGAATGGTTCAAAGGGTTCTAAAAAACTTGCACAAAGAAAGAACTTTCACTATATATTTATATATAAATATGGGTATGGGATGATGTTTTGTTCTTATATGTACTCGTTATTTTATGTAGTTTATTCAATTATTTAGTATTTTAGATGTTAATGTGAATGAACCATAACTATGTAGACCTATCCCTAATAGATTGATTCCAAAATAGCATATCCAAATTATAAGGAATCCCATAGAAGCCACAAGTGCCGAATTTGTACCCTGCAAACTTTGATTTGTACTAGTTCTAGTATGTAAATAAATTGCGAATATGATCCAAGTAATAAATGCCCAAGTTTCCTTGGGGTCCCAACTCCAATACGATCCCCATGCTTCATTAGCCCATACTGCTCCACAAAGAATTCCTATGGTTAAAAAGGTAAACCCTAAACTAATGACACGATAACTCAAATAATCCAAACGTTGAGTTAATTGATATTTATAATAATTTCGAAATGAAAGAAAAGAAGTGTTTTTATAAACACTTCTTTTTTCATTCCAATAGTTAATCTTACCAAAGATAAATTTCTTAATTAAGAAATTTTTGACTTTACCATTACAAAAAATATTGATGTTTTTTCGAAATGTAATGACTAGAAGAGCCACTGAGAATAATGATCCACATAAAAGAGCGGCATAGCTTAATAACATCATACTTACGTGCATCATTAACCACTGAGATTGTAGAGCAGGTACTAATATTACGGATTGGTGCATTTCAGTTAAAAGACCCGACGTGGCAAAGCCTTGTGTGAAAATGGTACTTGATGCAGTTATTGTGTTTAAATCATTTTTATGATTCCCCATCTTGTAAATGGTATGAATAATGGATAAACTACACGAAAGGAAAATTAATGACTCGTATAAATTACTTAAGGGAAAATGTCCCGAAGAAATCCAACGAGAAACCAATAATCCCGTTATAGAGAAAAAAGTAGCTATCATTCCTTTTTCTGATAAATCAGGCAATCCTACGCTTTCGTGGACAAAAAAGGTCATCAAATAAATCGTAATAACAATTGAAATTATCGAAAAAGAGATATGAGTCAATATATGTTCTAAAATTGTAAATATCATAAAAAGGAGTCCCATAAGAGAATTGAAATCGAGAATTGAATACATTATAGGAGCCATTGTATAGGATCCATTGTGTCTATTTTAGAAGATTTTTTTGATAGGATAGGATGCCGCCACTCGGACTCGAACCGAGATGCTCTAGCACTGCTTCCTAAGAGCAGCGTGTCTACCAATTTCACCATGGCGGCTTACTTGAAATAATAATAGTCAATTTATGTTGAATCGTCGAGATTCAAGGATTCAATATAGTTTATAAAACAAAACATTAGAATCGATGAATCTTTATTCATTGAAATTTATATGATAATTTGAATCTTTATTAAATAAAGAATAAAATAATCTTTAGTTAGTATCGTATTGTTGTAAGTTCGGTTTTAATAATGAACTTTGGTATACTAAAAACTAAGTTTTCAAAAAAGCAGTTAAAACTCCATAGTTTTAGACTGAGCTATAGAACCGGGAATTGTTCCTTTTCTTTTTTTTTTTTTTGATTCGTTTTTATTTATCCAATGTTATTTTATGGATTCAAACAAAACGAAAAAAAAATGTATTATTTAATGAAGAAAATGAAATAACTAGGATTTTCTATGTATAACAATTTGATTACTAAATCATAAGAATTTATCATTGTCTAACGATTTAGATACTATTTTATTATTATCAAAGTAAAGTATTAATATCTTTCATTATTTTATTATATTTCATTATATATATATAATAATGGTAAGATTTACCAAATTAATTAGGTTTTTAGTTAACCATATAACAAATAAAACAACAAAATTTGCATTTCTATCACAATCATACTCTACTTTTCACAATAGAAATTTTTTCTATTGTGAAAAGTAGATAGAAAAAAACCCCAAACCCAATATACATACCCTTATTCTACATATCACATCCACATACGATATTTATATACCACAGCAACTAGTTCCAACTGATCCTGTTTGATATTGAGGAATTCAATACACTAATTAATGTTAATTATTTATTTTAAAATACTTGACGTTTTTCGGGGTATGTCAATTCCGATTATTCCACGACTTTATTATTTGTTTGTTGTACAAAAAAACTTTTTGAACGTCCGGTAGAAACCGATTTCGCTAAAGAAAAAGCCTTTACTGCAGCTAAATTTCCTTTTTTCTTCCAAATATTTTTACGAATACGTTTTTTTGACATAGAAGTACGTTTTTTGGGGACTGCCATTAAAAAAAAAAAAGGGGTTACTTATTTTTATCATTGTATGTGAAAGACATGTATTGTTCAAAATGAATTGTTCCTTTTAGCCGTTATCCATATTTATTCCTAAAATAGTAAAAAAAAATTAATTTTTCAAACACATTAAAAAAAACCTATGAAAACATATAATAAAATTTAAATTAAAAAAATTGAAACATACACATTAATATATTTAAAATATAAATAATTAAATCATATATATATAATTTAATTACTCATATATATATATAATATGGATCATAGTAATTACGCATATGTATACATACCCTATGACATATATATATATAGCTAAGAAAAAAAAATACAAGTACAAGAAAGGAAGGAAATTGTTTTTTATTAATTGATTAAGGTAAGAGTGCCATACCCATAATTGAAATTACAATTCGAATTAAATTAGTAGTTAATCTGTTAACTAAGATATTTGATTACTTGATAACAATAACCTTATTTATTTTTTAATTTAAATTTAAAGTACGGATCGTACTATCTATATTCGAATTAAGTATTCCTTTTGGTATAACCATTTTTCCTTAATATACTATATTATATAATATGCCTATAAATTACCAGGATGGAATATTGTATTATTCCAGTTTTAGTAGAATGATTAAAAATTTCATTTTTTTTTTATGGAACATACATATCAATATGCATGGATAATAACTTTTCTTCCACTTCCAGTTACTATGTCAATAGGATTCGGGCTTCTACTTATTCCGACAGCAACAAAAAATATTCGTCGTATATGGGCTTTTCCTAGTATTTTTTTCTTAAGTATAGCTATGGTATTTTCAGCCAATTTATCTATTCAAGAAATAAATGGAAGTTCCATCTATCAATATCTATGGTCTTGGACCATCAATAATGATTTTTCCTTAGAGTTCGGATATTTAATCGATCCACTTAGTTCGATTATGTCAATACTAATTACTACTGTTGGAATCATGGTTCTTATTTATAGTGACAATTATATGTCCCATGATCAAGGATATTTAAGATTTTTTGCTTATATGAGTTTTTTCAATGCTTCTATGTTGGGATTAGTTACTAGTTCAAATTTGATAAAAATTTATGTTTTTTGGGAACTAGTGGGAATGTGTTCTTATTTATTAATAGGATTTTGGTTCACACGACCGACTGCAGCAAGTGCTTGTCAAAAAGCTTTTGTAACTAATCGTGTAGGGGATTTTGGTTTATTATTAGGAATCTTAGGTTTTTATTGGATAACTGGTAGTTTTGAATTTCGGGATTTGTTCGAAATAACTAATAACTTGATACACAATAATGGGGTCAGTTCTTCATTTGCTACTTTGTGTGCCTTTTTATTATTCCTCGGTGCAGTTGCTAAATCCGCGCAATTCCCCCTTCATGTATGGTTACCTGATGCAATGGAAGGACCTACTCCTATCTCGGCTCTTATACACGCTGCTACCATGGTAGCAGCGGGAATTTTTCTTGTAGCTCGACTTCTTCCTCTTTTCATATCCATACCTTACATAATGAATATTATTTCTTTAATAGGTGTAATAACAGTACTATTAGGAGCTACCTTGGCTCTTGCTCAAACAGATATAAAAAGAAGTTTAGCCTATTCTACAATGTCTCAATTGGGTTATATTATGTTAGCTCTAGGTCTAGGTTCTTATCGAGCTGCTTTATTCCATTTGCTTACTCACGCCTATTCTAAAGCTTTATTATTTTTGGGATCCGGAGCCATTATCCATTCAATGGAACCTGTTGTTGGATATTCACCAGATAAAAGTCAGAATATGATTCTGATGGGCGGTTTAAAAAGATATGTTCCAATTACAAGAACTACTTTTTTATTAGGTACACTTTCTATTTGTGGTATTCCACCTCTTGCTTGTTTTTGGTCCAAAGATGAAATTCTTAATGAGAGTTGGTTGTATTCACCAATTTTTGCAATAATAGCTTGTTTCACAGCAGGATTAACTGCATTTTATATGTTTCGCGTGTATTTACTTACTTTTGATGGGCATTTGCGCATAAATTGTAAAAATTACAGTAGCACCAATAATAGCTCGTTCCATTCAATATCTCTATGGGGAAAAGAAGTTCCAAAAAAAGTGGATAGAAATTTTCTTTTATCAAAAATAGAGAATATGGTCTTCTTTTTTTCAAAGGATAGATATAAAATATCTAGTAATCTAAACAAAAGAAGACCATATTCTTTCGAAAAAAAGTACATTTATACTTCTATGTATCCTCACGAATCGGACAATACTATGCTATTTCCTCTGTTTGTTTTGGTACTATTTACTTTGTTTGTTGGAACAATAGGAATTCATTTTGATTATGGAATAATATATTTTGATATATTATCAAAATGGTTAACTCCATCGACAAATCTTTTACATCCCAATGCGAGTTATTCCGTGGATTGGTATGAATTTTTTACAAATGCAATTTTTTCGGTAAGTATAGCAATTTTTGGACTATTAATAGCATATGTTTTATATGGGTCTGTTTATTCATTGTTCCAGAATTTGGAATTCATTAATTCATTTATAAAAGGAGGTCCTAAAAGAATTTTCTTGGACAAAATAAAAAATAGAATATACAATTGGTCCTACAATTGTGGTTATATAGATATTTTTTATACTAGAGTTTTTACCTTGAGTATAAGGGGATTAACCAAACTAACTCAGTTTTTTGATAGAAATATAATTGATGGAATTATCAATGGGGTTGTTGTTGCAAGTTTATTTATAGGGGAAGGAGTCAAATCTATGGGAGGTGGACGAATTTCTTCTTATCTATTTTTGTATTTATTTTATGCATCAATATTTTTATTCATTTTTTTATTCTTTTATAATTTATTTTAATTTAATATTTAATAATTTTCTATTTTCATATACATATTGCTTTTTTAATTTTTCTTTTTGATTCGGCCATAAATACACTGTATAGAAATTTTCTTTTTTGTAATGAATTGATCGGTCTTTTTCTTTTTTATATGAAGAAAATTTCATTGATTCTTTATTGTGAATCGTACAATTTTGATTGATTTTTTTTCGCCATTTTTTCGCTACTAATACTAATCGAGACCATTTGCTCTGAGATAAATTGTATGCATAATTACCCTTTAACCAGTTTTTCCATTCATTCATTCCAGGCTTCTTTATTTTCTTATACTTATACCTTGATTTGGAGTTAAATATTCCTCGGGTTATAGAATAATACTTTATCTTGTCCTTAATAAAAGGATGGGTACCGCGATATTGAAGTACAGATCTAAAGTGATGGTTGTTAAGTAATTGGGTTTGTGATATTTTGTAAAATACATATGCTTGGGACAAGGAAGATAAATCGTAATAAGTATTTGAATTATTACTAGGATTAGAAAAGTCCTTTTCTTTTTCTATAGTCGAAATCAAGTTCATTGTATGTTGATCTGTTTCATCAATTCCTTCTTGATTTCTTTCATCGTTGTAAATGGATTCATTGATAATTTTTTTTGTTGAAAGTTGTGCATTGACCTTCGAAATGCTAACCATACATAGCAGGATATCCATGTATATTTTTTCAATGAAAGATTTCATAAAATAATGTGATTTGCATATTAATCGAGTATTTATTCTTTTGAATATCCGCCAAATATCTTTCTTTAATTCTGGTCTTTTATCATCATAGGCTGGAACTTTTTTTTTCTTTTCTTTTGCGATTTCTTCTATTTGATTCCTGATTATGATTGTCTTATCAGCAAGATCTTTCATTTCATTTTCTATGAATAAAAAATTTGTCCAATTCATAGATTGAATTTGCATGGTCGATTCAGGAATAATCTTATTATTATCTTTTGAATCTTTTGCATTTTCATTTGGTTCATATACTTTCACCTTCTTGAATTCAAATAAAGAAATTGGGTTTACTTTTTCAAGTTTATTCATTATTCGTTTTAGAACTGGAAAAATTTTGATAACCCATGGTTTTGAAACTTTTACTTTTAGAGGTAGAAAATAATTCTTTTTCACTTTTCGAATATTTTTTTTTAGTTCTTTATATATGGGTTCAAAAAAAGAAGGTAGGGTTCGGGCAGGACCAAAAGGAAGTTCTGTTTCCGTTCCCCAAACTGTTAAAAAACTAGAATTTTCTTGTTTTACTTTTTTTTTCATTGGATCTCCATGATGAGATCGTAGTTTAGATCTTCGCCAAGGTTTTAAACGGAAAGGAAATAGAATTTTTACCTGAAGACCATCTGTTAACCAATCTTGAGGAAATTCTGTTTCTGATAGTGGAATACCATTATACGTACATTTAACATGCATTTCACTCTTCCAGTCCTTAAAATCCTCATACCACTCGGGGTATTGGAATAATAACATACGTCCAACATTTTTAGCTATTATCAATGAAGGCAATATAATGTTTTTTCTAAGAAAAGCGTGGATCAGGAGTATCAAACTTCTTATTGCTTGAGCAAATATAACGCTATCCCAAATTTCTGCTATTGCCATTCGTTCATTTTCTTCTTCTCTCTTCTTCTCGTTTTCATCGAGAGCCTTCAGAGTTTTCTTCATCTTTTCTTTCTCAAAATCGTCAATTTTTAATTCCGTTTTTGGTTTTTTCTTCGCAAAATTC